GATATCTCGTATTCGAAAACTAGCAGTTCGCCCCGTCAATCCTCCAGGACCTAAATAACTCAATTTTCGCCCATGAACGATTTGTGTCAATGGATTAGTTCGATCCAAAACTTGAGATAAGGGATGTAAGCCAAAAAAAGATTCATAAGTGGTTGTTAATGAAGTCGAAGTTACCAAATTTTGAGGAGTCGGTATCATTTTATGCCGGATTGCTCCACATATAGTTCCTCGAACCGCATTTTCTAAACGAACAAGGGCTAATCCGAATTGATCCTGTAACAGATCTGCTACAGAACGAATACGCTTATTTTTCAAGTGATTCATATCGTCAAGTGTGCCCATTCCAAATTTCATTCCGATCAAATGATCTGCAGCAGCCAATATATCCCGTGGTAACAAAAATGTATTGTTTTGGGGTATATCAAGATTTAGTCTCCGGTTCATATTTCGTCGACCAATCCTTCCTAATTCACATCTTTGTTGAAAAAATTTCTTTTGTAATTCCTTACATAAGGACTCAGAAAATACCGGATCCCCGCCTATACAAGCGAATTGTTGATAAAATTCCAAAATTGCATTTTCTTTTGACCCAATCTTTTTTTTCTCTTTATCATTCAGGAAAGACAAGAAAATTTCGGGATAACAAACATTATCTAGAATTTCTTTTAGATTTAAACCCATAGCCGATGATAGAACTAGAATAGATATTTTTTGTTTCCTACTCACGCGGGCCCATATCCTTGCTTTTCTATCAATTTCTAATTCTAATCTCCCTCCCCAATCTGATATTATAGTACTGGTATAAACAGAAATTCCGTTATGATCCAATTCGGAACGATAGTAAATACCGGGACTTTGCAATATTTGATTGATTACAATTCTGTATATTCCATTTACTATAGAGGTGCCCAGGGAATTCATTAGAGGAATGTTTCCAATAAAAACAGTTTGTTCTTGTATATCTCTACCGCTTTTCCAAATTAATCCCGCGGGTACATATAATTCAGAAGAATATGTGAGTGATTCATATACAGCATCTCTTTCTTTTATCAAGGGTTCTACCAATTGATATCTTTCCACAAATAATTGAAATTCAATTTCTTGATCTGTATCTTCAATTTTTGGAAACTTATGAAATTCTTCCGCCAAGCCCCGATTAATGAACCTACAAAATCCCTCAAATTGTATCTGATTAAATCCTGGTATTGTGGACATTTCCTCATTTTTATTCCGGAGCATCTTAACTTTCCTCTTTAATCGAAAAAATTCCATTATTGCTAGATCGACCCATATGGTTAGGTTAGTTCGATGAAGAGTGAGCCAATAATGGAATGTATATTCTGTTTACTGAATCACATGAAATTTTAACCAACTCCATATCTCTATTTCATACGTATGAACGGAAACGAGACGTAAGAATGAAGATTATTTTTGACACAAGTTCAAATTTGCGACAGGAATTAATAAAACATTTTTCCTTTACCATTCTATATATATATTAGATATAGAATTAAATAGAATTCAAAATTCAAATATGCTGATTCTTTATAGGAATATGCGCATAAGAATAAGAGAGAGATCCTCTGTTCTGTGTAACAATTTATTTTTTAGGGTTTACATATACACATATATGGTGTTATAATTCAAAATTAAGATTGAAAATAATTTATACTGATTTGTTATTTGCTTTTCTTATGCGATTAAGGAAACACACGCTTTGAGATACAAATTTAGTTCACTAATTCAACGTAAATTAGGTAAATGGTTACTGCCTGAATTTTTCAATCTATGACTGGAAACCCCCCTTTTTTTCTTTCAAAAATAAAAATAAAATTACTAAATTTAGTACTAGAATAATGGAGTATAGATAATATTTTTATTCCTATTTTGGATCGGATTTGGCGACATGGCCAAGTGGTAAGGCGGGGGACTGCAAATCCTTTATCCCCAGTTCAAATCTGGGTGTCGCCTAATTGACAAAATTTTTAGAATCTGTAAGTTCTAGAAAAGACAAAAAAAGACTGTAAATTTTTCTCAACATAGGGATTTTGGGTGTGACCCCACCGTACCAATCCAATAGGATGAAGTGAAGGTTGCTTCACTTATTAATTTAATAATGGGTTCGGGCCATTTATTTAATTCATCCATTGAATTAAATAAATTAGGAAATGGAGGTCCTATCCTAATAATCTGTCTTAATAGTATATACATTTTTCTATATATTTTTATACCTTTTGCTTATACAAAAGGTAACAAAAGAAACAATAGATCTTACTATTAGAAAGACTCCTTTGATATTGATATAAGAAAGAAAGGGTGTATGTATCGTATTTGTACTTACGGCTCGCTTCCACCGAAAATCCAATACAATAATTAGAGAATTTGTTACGATTAGCTTCATTGGATTTGAAGCATCAATCGTTTTAAATCAGAATCCCATTTTGACTCTGTGCCGTTAATTCCACTATGATTATTGATCAATAATCATAGTGGAATCATTCCTTGATAGAGATAGGAGACATAATTTACATGGATATAGTAAGTCTCGCTTGGGCTGCTTTAATGGTAGTCTTTACATTTTCCCTTTCGCTCGTAGTATGGGGGAGGAGTGGACTCTAGAGACACTACCATAATTGTAAATTGATTTATATTATATAAACCTATATTATATCTGTATACAATATTGGATAGTGTGTAGAAAAAACTATAGATATTATATTTATATTTCTACACACTATCTCATCATTTCTTCAATTATTGACAAGAACTAATAATTCGAGTTTCATTGAAAATTAATTATTTTGACTGGCTGTTTTTACGTAAATGATAAGTAAAAAAGCGGTAGGAACTAGAATGAACAGTGCAGTAGCAATAAATGCGAGAATATTGACTTCCATAATCTCATTTTTTTTGTTTCGCAATAACTCGGGATCTAATCCCATAGAGATGAGAAATTGAATTCCTGTAAATTCAATAAGTTAATTGTATTCTGATGATACCAAATGGATCAAAATATTATGAATAACAATAGATCTAATCTATCAAATCAATTAATTGTCGAGAATTTAATAGTATAACATAGGAAGACTTTTTATCCATACTAAATCAAAAATGCAATTTCTAATCCAATTCCAATATAGAATCCTATTAAATTTTTCGTCCTTTTCCATTCTTTCTTTTCTATAACCTACCTTCTTCGTTCTACTTACTTAATACAGACAATTAATTTAAGTATCCGACGAGGTATCAGATGACCGGTATTCAATGGGTCAGGTCACACTTAAGACCCAAACAATATAAGTGAGATGGAAAAAGGACGGATTAAAAGATCTAATATTCCAACAGATTTACTAAAAAGGGGTACCTTGCTTGGTCTTTTATTTATTATTTATGAAAAAAAAAATTAAATAATTTTAATTAAGATTATTATATATTATATATAATTTATGATTTTAAATTATAAATTAATAGATTTAATTAATATTAATTATTAATATAATTAATTAATATAATATCCTCTTCTCTTTCTTGGATCTTCTCTTTCTTGGATTGGGGGAGAACACATACATAAAAAAATCAGCATGCAATTTGAATTAGATAGATTTTTTTTAATTAAAAATTGAGGATACACAAGTCGGAGTTGGAAAAGGGTGCAGTTAAAAAGGCGCTCTGTTCCGCCAAGGTAATTATGTTAAGTTCATTGTATATTGTACAACAAAGAAATACAATTTGTGTATGTACTCCTGGTAAAAATATGGGCACTCTACTCCATTTCATTATTCAAGAACAATCAAAAAATAAAGTCAAACGAATAACGAATATGGTATCTCTTAAAATACTGACATAGAGTAATATAACCAATCGTACCAATCAATCTAGATATGTCTCTTCCTTATCAATTGGTACTATTCTGTAGTGAAAGAAATGAAAATTCCCACATTTCTTTTGTCTGATGATAAATATAAAAATATCAATGTGAAACGAAAAACAAAATAAATAAGGATTCTTAGATCTTGCTCCCTGTCCCACTTTTCTGTAAAAAGCGGGAGATGAATTGATAAATTCATCGGATCCTAGTTCGGGACTGACGGGGCTCGAACCCGCAGCTTCCGCCTTGACAGGGCGGTGCTCTGACCGATTGAACTACAATCCCAGCGAGGTGTATGGCATACATATTCTTTTGGTTTCATAAGAACATTCTATTCGTCTCGTCGTGTTGTAACAGAAACAAAAATAATATACTGATATCATATCCACATGCATATGAACTATAGCAATAATTACTAGTAACCGGTGGTTCTTTTTTTTTTATTGTCAAAAATGACTAATTAAAAAATATGGATAGATAAAAAAAATGGTTGATCTTTATTTTGACGGATAGGGCATTTCTATTTCTGGAGGACAAATTAAACTGGTTAGATCGTATTCAATGGAGCGGCGAATTATTGGGCCGAGCTGGATTTGAACCAGCGTAGACATATTGCCAACGAATTTACAGTCCGCCCCCATTAACCGCTCGGGCATCGACCCAGGAAGAATTAATTCTAGGTTTAGTTATAATCCATGATCAACTTCCTTTCGTAATACCCTACCCCCAGGGGAAGTCGAATCCCCGCTGCCTCCTTGAAAGAGAGATGTCCTGAACCGCTAGACGATGGGGGCATATCCGCCCGACCATCAGCATACTATGCTGATAGTATGATAAGTTTTTTGGAATTGTCAATATACAATATAATTATAATATATTATATAACTAGATCAAAAGAGTCTTTTCTACTTTGAAATTTTTAACATTAATATACATAAATCTAGATAACTTTAATTTACAATACAGATTAATATAGATATATATATTATTATGTATTATAATACAATGCATAGCATAGTATTATATAATATATATACAGATTAAATATATACAGATTAAATATATACAGATTAAATATATACAGATTAATGAAACAAAGTTATAGTAGTAGGATTCCCTCAGTTAGGGTAGT